AATGACTTTATAAAACAAGAGTACTTGGACTTGAACCAAGAATTTGAAGGTTGAAGCTTCCTATTTTGCCAATTAAACTACACTCTTTATAAATTAAGACAGAGAATATCCGATTCGAACGGATGTAGTTATTTATAACCTAGTAAAACTCAAACTTACCGCCTTAAACCTCTCGGCCAATTCTCTTTGTTAATTCCTCAGCGGATCGAACGCTGATCATATTCTTATCAAAAATACACTTTACCTTTTAAGTTAAGGAATTTATATACTAAATTAAGTATTATAATTTCAATTACATAATATGTTTAATTATAATTTGAGCAATAAAGGACTTGAACCTTTAACATTTTGTGTGTAAAACAAACGTTCTGCCAATTGAACTAATTTCTCTATTAATAATTTATTAACCAGAATAATAATTATTTATATTTGTTGTTTTTCTGTATCTTTTTGTTTAATTGTTATAATTATAGCACCCGTCATGGCCAACAGTAAAATAAAACTAGCCATAAATAATCAAATATTATAAGAAGTATATAATATGTTCCCTATTGTTGAGATATGACTTGTTTCTGCCATATTTCCATCTCAACTATTACTAGTAACAAACATAATTTTACTTGTATCTATATTTGTAATTTTTCCCTTATCCATTATAATATCATTATATTTACCTGTAGGTAAATAATACAATAAATTACTTAATTTATCATTATAACTGTTTAATATAGCCAAATAATAAGGTAATAATTGGAATAAACCATAATTAAATAATATTGTTATAAATAAAGCTAAAGGAATACTATTTCAGTTATTACTTAGTAATTCACTTGTTCTTATATTAATTAACATTAAAATAAACAAGAATAATATAGATACAGCACCGATATAAACTATTAAATAAGAAAAACCTATGAAAGTTAATCCAGATAAAATCAGATAAACAGAAATAGATGCAAATAATCCTATTAAAGATAAAAGAGAAGCTATAGGATTTTTATTTGATATAACAGTTATACCGAATAATAAAGCTATTATACTTAAAATATCTAGAAATTCTATTGTATATCCATTAGAAAGAATATCTTGAATAGCAAATAATTGATTCATAATATATTTATATATAACCTAAAAATAGGAACAAATTAGCGATAACGCTTATTAGAATAATTTATATAGCTAAATTAGCAAAATATGGATAGTCAGATTTGAACTGACACACGCCGAGTGGAAATCGGAAAGTCTACCGTTAACTTATACCCATTTAAAGAAAGAATATTCTTTCTTTATATAAAAATATTAAGATCCTCAGTAATACATTGAAACATATAAGAATAATCAAACTACATCGACAAAATGTCAATAAAGTATTCCACCTTCATAACCAAGATGATGATGGTCAGTTAAGTGGTATGCTAAAATTCTTCATAAACCTACAGCTAAGAATATTGTACCTACAATAACATGGAATCCATGGAACCCTGTACCAAAAAAGAAACAAGTACCAAATACACCATCACTTATAGTAAATGAAGAAACATTATATTCTATTCCTTGAAATACTGTGAAAATTAATGCTAATAATACTGTGAAAAGTGTACCATATAAAGCACCTTTTCTTTCTCCTTTAATTAAAGAGTGATGCGCATAAGTAATTGTAGCCCCACTAGATAATAAAATTACTGTGTTTAATAAAGGTAATTCAAAAGGATTTACAGGTTCTATACCCATAGGAGGTCATTGAGCACCTAGTTCTACAGTAGGTGTTAAAGCACTATGGAAGAATGCTCAGAATATAGCTACGAAGAAAAGAGCTTCAGAAACTATAAATAATATAACACCTAGATTTAATCCTTTTTGTACAGCTAATGTATGATTACCAAGGAATGTACCCTCTGAGATTATATCTCTAAATCATAAAGTCATAGATACTACTACTGTAGCTAAAGCCATATAGAAGAATATATAACTATTATTAAATAAGTGCATTGACAATGCAGCATTTACTGTTAAAGTAAATAATGATATACTTGTATATAATGGTCACGGAGAAGGTGACACTAAATGAAAAGGATGATCTTGAAAATTACTTCTTACTAAATTTGTCATTTATATAAATAAAAAAAATACAGTTTTATACATTAATTCAAAAGCCCCTAAGATGAATCGAACATCTATAAACGTTATTAACAGTAACGCGCTTTACCATTAAGCTATAGGGGCTTAATTTATTTATAAAATAAATTTTTAGCTTCTTAATTTTAAATTAAGTAATTTATTTTAAAGGTATTTATTTTTGTTTAAATAATTTACCTTTTTTACATAGGTATAAATTAAATAAAAATAGGTTTAAATATCAGACAAGAAAGTTTATTATTATATAATCCAACGGAAAAGAGGTGACTCGAACACCCAAGTGTACAAACACAGCACGTAGCAAGTGCTTTACCCTACCAAATGGAAGACTTTTCCTACTCATTTTTACGAATTAGGTCAGAATCGAACTGACATCTATTTCCGTGACAGGGAAATCCTTTACCTAATTAAGTTACTAATTCTATAGGTATAATAGGAGACAAGAGATTCGAACTCTTACAAGCAATAGCTATTGAGTTTACAGCTCAACCCTTCTTACCAATAAAGGAACTCTCCTTTAAATAAAATATATTTAATCTTCAAACTTGCTCGGGATTCGAACCAAAGAATTAATTACAAATTGTAAAATGACCTAATCAAGTTTTGATTTTTAGTAAAACAATATTTTTTCAAAAATTATTGAATAAAATAAACAAAAGAGTTATTGTTAAAATTAATAAACCCCGCGCAACTTCCACTACGCGAACCGTATTTCGACTTAACACTAATTAGAGCCACGCATACGAAGATTCTTAATAATAGATTATATAAAACCCTTTATGTTTTTTTTACTAATTATTAAAAAAGCAAACTTATTGCGCATGCTCCTTTCAGCATGTGACGAGTGGTTAGTACCAATCCAAGGTTAATTCACCGTGACATGGTGATTCACGATTACTAGTAATTACTTATTCATGTAGTCGAGTTTCAGACTACAATCCTTTAAATTTATAACCTATTTTAGAGATTAGCTCAAATTCACATTTTTGCATCTCTTTGTTTAGGTATATGTGGCACGTCTATAGCCCATAACATCAAGGCCATGATGACTTGTCTTTGTCCCCTTTTTCTTTCCTAAATATAGGATCAAATGCTTTATAGTAAATAATAAAAAATAAAGCCAGGGATTACGTTAATTACATGGAAACCATAGTTTCACAACATTAACTGAAAACAGCCGTGCAACTCCTGTAAAATTATTCAAGTTATGGTAAGGTTTTTCGTGTATTTACGAATTAAACAACATACTTCACTACTGGTGTCAGAAACGGTCTAGTGATTTCAGTTCCTGCGTTGCCACATTACTCTTGAGGTGGAATGCTTACACTTTCATTTATAAACTAAATATTATTTAATAATATGTTCTTTACTGATAAACTTTATTATTAAAGCTTAATCTAACTTATGGCATTCATCATTTACTGCAAAGACTACTTGGGTATCTAATCCTGTTTGTGTTCTGTGCCTTCGTCCTTCAACGTCAGTTTTTACATAAAGAGCTGCCTTCGCCTTTACCGAGTCCCTTTGGTATCATAAAATTTCATCTCTCCTCCTCAAGTACTGCCCTCTTATATCAAACTCTAGTCAAGTACTAACATTCTAGAAGCTATATTGACCGTCTAGGTACCCTTTAAACCTAATTAAGATGAATAACACTAGTCTCTTACGTATTACCGCGACTGCTGGCACGTAATTAGTCAAGACATAATATACATATTGTCATTATCAATATGTAAACAAAGTTTTATTCAATTTTAATACAATCTTTTAGATTATATTCATTACGCTTTATAGCGTTAGATATAATCAAAATAAGACTTACCACTTCTCCAAGTTGCCAGTTCAGCCGTTAGGCCATTGACCAAGATTCCTCACTGCTGTACTAACTTGCATTGGGGTTTTTTCAGACCCAATGTGGTCGATCAACCTTTCAGATTCGACTACGAGAGTTTTGGCTAGTTAAGCCATCACCTTAACTACTACCTATCTCGAAGATATTTATTGTCCTCTTAAAGCAGAAAAATTTTCCTTTATTTATTATGAAGGATTTACCTTCACTTTAAGGTCGGCTAAGAATATCGTTATACTCACCTGTACACCACTTTTTAATTATGATTAATTAAAACGTACGATTAGCATGTGTCAAGCACTTGGACAGCATTCAATCAGAGCCATCACCAAACTCATCTATTTTTAATATAAATTTCTTTATATCACTACATGTTCTAATGTTTTTTTTTTAAGGAGAATAATAAACTATATAATGTCAGTAATAGTTTTATAAAACTAGTCTAATTTAAAATTTAAATTGTTCGCTTTAATCTTATATGAATAAATAACTATTCATAGATTTAATAATAGTTTCTATAATTAGAATTTATAATTTTGATTTATACCTAATAGGTTATATTTTTATTGTGTATATAATTTTCCTAACTTACTTTTTATTCTCACTTACTTTTGATCAATATTAATGAAGATCTAATCCATCTTTTATATATGAACTAGATAACACTACGAATACTTGCGCCTGGATAAATGCTATAGCTAATTCTAATCCAGAGAATGCTATAATAAATGATAGAGGTATTAATCCTAATACAAAGAAAATTATACCTGAATTCATTATATTATAAACAAAACCGCTTAATATACTTAATAACATATGACCTGCTGTTATGTTAGCAGCTAATCTAAGACCTAATGAAACGTTTCTTGCTAAATATGAAATAAACTCTATAGCAACTAATAAAGGTAAAAGCCCTAAAGGACAACCTGCTGGTACTAATAAAGAGAAGAATTTTAAACCATGTTTTTGGAACCCTAATATAGTTGCTCCTAAAACTATTGTGAAACTTAATGCAAATGTTAAGGCAAAATGACCTGTAGATGCAAAACTATAAGGCACCATTCCTATTAAATTATTTACCAATATAAATACAAATAATGTATAAATAAATGGGAAATAAATTTGACCGTTTCCTGCGTTTATTTGACCTGTTACTATATTGTGGATAGTAACATATAAAGATTCTTGAGCTATAGATCAGTTGTTACTTACTAATTTATTATAATTAGTTGCAATTAAGCTTAATATTAATGTTATTAATGCTCCTAATGTTAAATAAAATCCTATATTTGTTAAAGATAAATGTAAGTTACCACCTAAAACTTCTAAATTTAAGATGTCTCTTATTTCAAATTGATCCAAAGGACTTCTTATTTCTGTAAATAAATTTTTTGTGTTAGTAAACATTAGTAGAAGTACTACTGTAATATATATATCTTTAAAAAACTGATTACTTATAGCATAATGCTATAGAATTAAATATTATATTTTATTTATAAACATACGTGATAAGAATAAACGAACTATTCTTGGTAATATGTATTTAGATAATATGTATAAAACTAATACTATTATAGTAAAAGCAAATACTACTTCGTTCATGTAATAAAAAGGTGTTAATTGTGGCATATTTACTATTTTTATTGTTATTATACGTAATTAGTTTTAATCGTAAATTAATTTAAAGCATACTTTTATGTTTATATGCTATATATTAAACTATTCATTGAATAATCTAATACATTTAATATTAGTGAAGGGTAAATACCAAATATTACAGTAAATACCACTAATATAAATAATAAAATGAATTCTCTTTTGTTAACATCATATATATTTTCTTCTATAAATCTTGAGTATGAACCACCAAAAGCTACTCTGTTAAACATATAAATTGTATATGCAGCAGAGAACACTATAGATGTACAAGCAAATATACCTAATATAGGTAATCTTTCTATTATTCCATATAATGACATAAATTCACCTATAAAATTCAGAGTTAAAGGAGCACCACAATTACCTAAAGCTAATATAAAAAATAAAATAGCAAATATAGGCATTAATTGAGTAACTCCTCTATAAAAGAATATACTTCTAGTACCTGCTCTATCATACAATATACCTCCTGCGCATATAAATAAACCACTAGATACGAATCCATGAGCTAATCCAAGAACTATACTTCCTTCTATACCTTGTATTGTATTACTAAATGCTCCTATTAAATAAACGGCTGCATGACAAACAGAACTGTAGGCTATTAATTCTTTTATATCAGTCGTTCTTAATGTACTAAAACTCGCATATATTATTGTTATTACAGCTATAGTAAACACTACAAATGTATAATCTAATGCTGCTTTAGGTAATATAGGTAATACTAATCTAAATATACCATATAAACTTAACTTTAAAACAATACCTGCTAAAACTATACTTCCTCCTAAAGGAGATTCAACGTGAGCTTTTAATAATCAATTATTTAAAAATATTGTGGGTGTTTTTACTGCAAATGCTATAAATATACCTATAAATAAAAATATTTGAGTTTTATATTCAAAATTTAATTTAAATAAAGTATCAAAATCTGTACCACCCATAATAGATGATATACTTAATATAGATAATAATAAAAATAAAGACCCTCACAATGTATATAAAAATAAGTAATAACTAGCACTTACTTTATTATCTGATCCAAATATACCCACTAATATAAATAATGGAGGTAAAATACTTTCAAAAAAAATATAAAATAACATTATATCTAATGCCATAAAAACGGCTAGTAATAATGTTTCTAATAATAACATTATTATTAAATAAGATTTTACATTTTCTTTTATAGAATCTCAATTAGATAATATAGCTATAGGCATTATTATTGTAGTTAATAAGATAAAATATATAGATATACCATCTATACCTAAATATATATCAAATAATTGTACATTATAATGCTCTTGTACAAATTGATATTGGTTTGTACTATTGTTAAATAGTATAAATATAATTAAAGATATAATTAAATTTGCTACACTAGCTATTAATGCTATTATTTTAGTGTAAACTCTTGAACTTTTTTTATAAGTATCTATACTAGATACTAAGATTGTACCTAACAAAGGTACAGTTAATAATGAGGATAATCACATCTTATGTAAGACGTTATCAAACTTTAAATTTTGTTATAATACCTATGGACATGCATTTCATGGTTGCTGATTAATAAATTTGTTATAATAAACTTACGTTTATGAAATAAATTCCAAAGATATATAGTAAACAAGGAATTAATACTATAAATGCGAATAGTATAGGCAATAATACAGTTCAACAGAATGACATCAATTGATCAAATCTTATTCTAGGAAAAGATGCACGGCATCATATAAATATAAATACCATTATAGAACTTTTTACACCTAAAGCTACACTATACAATAATCCTTCTATAGTAGAACTAGTTATTAGTTCTCTGAATTTAAAATATTCAGATGATGTTATTCATTCTAAATTAAATAAATAAGCATATAAATAATTTAAAGTATCGAAAACATAAATGTAATCGAAACCTAATAAATAACCACCAAAGAATAAAATACTAGTGAATATACACATTACTACAATGCTAGCATATTCAGCTAAGAAAAAAAATACAAATATAACGGCAGCGTGTTCTGTCATAAATCCACTAACTAGTTCAGATTCAGCCTCAGCTAAATCAAAAGGAGCTCTGTTAGTTTCAGCTACTGCACCTATAAAGAATATAATTAATATAAAAAATAATGGTATAACTAATCAAATTATTTTTTGGAATTGCACATTAACATTTAAATTTAAACTATTTGTTATCATAATTATAATTAACAATATTGAGCTTAATACTAATTCGTAGCTTATTAATTGTGCTGTACTTCTTAAAGACCCTAAAAAAGCATATTTACTATTTGCACTTCATCCCGCTAATAATATACCATAAGTAGCTAAAGATGAAACAGCTAACATAAATAATATACCTAATTCCATATCACTTATAGTTAAACCTGGACCATATGGTATTACTGCATAACCTAATAAACCAAATATTAATGTTACAATTGGTCCTAAAAAGAATAATATTAAATTGGCTTGTGTAGGGGCTACATATTCTTTTAAGATTAATTTTAAGGCATCTGCAAATGCTTGTAATAAACCATAATAACCTACAGCATTTGGACCTAATCTTCTTTGCATACTAGCCATAGTTTTTCTTTCAGCTACAGTTACATATGCTACAACTAATAATGCTGGTAACATTAAAATTAAATTTTCAATAATTGAAATAACAGTTATAGGTAAATTCATTTTTATTTTCATTTTTAATCTAGAAATTTTAGTATTCTTTCCTTATTTTTATTATAAAAAGTTAATAATATATAATAATATATTAAACTTTAGATAATCTAGATGAAAAATAGTCAGAAATATTTTAAAATTAATAGACTATTTATTATTAAGGAAATATAGTCTCATCTCAGAGTCGAACTAAGGTCCCGATATTAGAAGCATCATGCTCTACCATTGAGCTAATGAGACTTTAAATATTCTATATTTAGAATATTCAAATAAAAATAAATCTTACTATATTAACTTTGTAAAGGTAAGCTAACAAATGCGTGAGGTTTAGGTGGGCTAGATAATGCTCATTCTAAACTAGTATATGATCTATTTAAGTTAGCTTGTAAAATATCTGTATAGAATCCTGGTGTTAATCAAGGATTTCTATTTGCTACTTTACCTTGTACTAATTGATTATATACAATATATAAAAATAATCAAGCAGCTATTACACTTACAATAGACCCTACACTACTTATTAAATTTCATCCTGCAAATGCGTCAGGGTAATCAGCTATTCTTCTAGGCATACCTTGTAATCCCAAGAAGTGTTGAGGGAAGAATGTAAGGTTAACTCCAATGAATAATAATCAGAATTGTGTTTTAGCTAATACTAAGTCATAATTTAAACCTAGCATTTTAGGGATTCAATAGTATCATCCTGCAAACATTGCAAATACAGCACCCATACTTAAAACGTAATGGAAATGAGCAACTACATAATAAGTATCATGGAATGCTATATCAAGTGAAGCGTTAGCTAATACAACACCACTTAATCCTCCTATTGTAAACATAAACACAAAACCTAATGAAAATAACATTGAAGGTGTCATTTTTAAAGATCCTCCATAACAAGTAGCTAATCAAGAGAATATTTTAATTCCAGTCGGAACTGCAATTATTAATGTAGCGGCTGTGAAATAAGCTCTTGTATCTACATCTAATCCTACTGTGTACATATGATGACTTCATACGATAAAACCTAAGATTCCTATAGACATCATAGCATAAACCATACCTATATAACCAAATATAGGTTTGCTTGAATTAGCTGAGATAGTTGTACTAATTATACCAAAACCTGGTATTATTAAAATATAACAATTACTTTGATTAAGTCAATAGTCTTATGTAGATCTATTAAGATTAATACTCAAGAACTTTCGTTCTTGTTAGGACTCTATCTTATACTGAATGTTTATTTATTGATTCTTTTAACAATCTTATAGTATTTAAACCTTCTTCAGTTAAATGTTTATTATCTTGTATTAAGATATATGCCTTTCTTCATTGAAGATAACTACGGTGTTTACTAGATTGTAGATGATAATTATCAAAATATTTTATCACCTTCTTAGCAGAACCAAAGCTTGTTGATCCATAATAATAAGTATCTTGACTTTTTCTATAACCTATATTACCACCTAATGTTTCTTTAATTAATAATAATAAATCCTTATGTTTTTGATCTATTTGAAAGTTTAATCTAACTTCCGGTCTAGGTCTAATATCTCTAGTAATAATTTTAATCTGAAAACTGCTATCTGCATCAGAAAATCCAGCTAATCATTGATTATTAAAATCCTTAGAGTTATTCATATTAAAAACAATATTTTCATTTAAATATTTAGGACTTTCTAATATACGAGTAATAATTTGATTATATTTATTAGTAGTTCTTAATTTATTATTAATTAAATTTATAGTTTTAAGTATACCATCTTTATTAGATATAACATATATATAAGCGTTTTTATCTTTAACCTTTCTTATATGTCCAAAACCTATTACTTCTTTTATATAATAAGCTAATTGTACATCAGGTGAACTAAATACTATTACTAAATGTTGTTGATTGTTAAAATGACCATCTCCATCTATTAAACCAGCTAAATAATGTCCGAATTCTTCATTATTTAAAGGTCTTAAATGAGTAGGTACATGAATTGATATATTTTTAATATTTTCAGTATTGTTGCGTATAGTCTCTGAGGTTCCACTTTTAAAATTATAAGTGTTACCTGCTGATTGACTTCATTGTTTTAACTTTTTTACTGTGTCATTAAAGAGGGAGTATTTAAAACTAGTTAGCGAAGTTTTTCCAGCATACAGCAACATTAAGAGGCTTATATATTTAACCTCTGGATGTCCGAAGAATCAGAAAAGGTGTTGGAATAATATAGGATCACCACCCCCTGCTACTTCAAAAAATGAAGTATTAAAGTTTCTATCTGTTAATATCATTGTTATTCCACCTGCTAATACAGGTAATGATAGTAATAATAAAATAGCTGTTATAACAACAGCTCATCCAAATAAGGCTAATTTATGTAATCTTATTCCCGGTGTTCTCATATTTGCTATTGTAGTTATAAAGTTAATAGCACCTAATAAACTACTTACACCTGATAAATGTAAAGCAAATATAGCTAAATCAACACTAGGTCCACTATGACTTTGTAATCCGGATAAAGGAGGATAAAGAGTTCAACCTGTACCTGCTCCACCTTCTATACAAGCTGAGAAGATTAATAATGCTAAACTTGGAGGTAATAATCAAAAACTTATATTATTTAATCTAGGAAAAGCCATGTCAGGTCCACCTACCATTAAAGGCATTAAGAAATTACCAAATCCTCCTATTAAAGCAGGCATAACCATGAAGAATATCATTAATAAAGCATGAGCTGTAATTATACTATTATACAATTGGTTATTAGATATAAATTGAACTCCAGGTCCACTTAACTCTAGTCTAATTAAAACAGAAAAAGCTGTTCCTAATAGTCCTGAGAATAAAGCAAAAATTAGATATAAAGTTCCTATATCTTTAGCATTAGTTGAGTTAAATCATCTTTCTATACCCATAGATATTTCAGAACTTAATTTTATGTTATACGTAGTATTTTGTAATTTCAAAATTATGAGTTAATAGAGTTTTATTCTTTAAATGAGATTATTAATGTTTTAATAATAAATATGAACATAGTTCCATTTAAATTTTTTTATTTAATATTTCAAATAATAAAATTATTTGTGCAAAGCAGGCCTTTATTAAATGAAACATTAAATTAAACTCTGGTTTAATACTTTTAATTTAATAGTTAATTTTCTACTTTATACATATAATTGTTTTAATTATATTTATTTTCTATATATTTTATATAGTAAATTATTAAATTAGATAAGTATTAATTAAATTTTTAATAGTTAAGGTAATTATAAGATTATGGAGGAATTGAACCTCATACTAATGATTTGCAATCACAGTGTAAATCCGTTTACAGCATAATCTTTTTAGAATACAAATTTGTATTCTAAATAAATAACTTATATTTTTATTAGATCTATTAGTTTACTTTATTATTTCTTTGATATATATCAATTAAAGTATTTTCTATTATACTTACAATTGGTACTATAATAAAGAAGTAAGCAAAATAAAATGCTGTTGTTATTTGTCCAAATTCTATGAAAGGACTTTCAACATGTTTTGCTCCTAATTGCATTAATAATAAAAAGTTTATAACAAAAACGTAGAAAGCAATTTTACTTAAAGGTCTAAATTGTAAACCTTTAGTAATACCTAAATCTGTTTTAGGTAAAGCAAGTATAGCTAATAAAGCACTAAACATAGCTATAACTCCTAATAATTTATTAGGTATAGATCTTAATATAGCATAGAATGGCAATAAATATCATTCAGGTACTATAGCAGCAGGTGTTTGCATAGGATTAGCCATTATATAGTTTTCACTATCTCCTAAAACATTAGGCATAAAGAACACAAATATACTTAATACAAAAATGAAAATAAATATAGTTATTAAATCTTTAAATAAAAAGTAAGGTGCAAAAGGTATTCTGTCATAATAACCTGGAACACCTAAAGGATTACTTGCTCCGGCTGTATCATGTATAGCTATCATATGCATTAATGCTAATGCAGCTAATACAAAAGGTAACACAAAATGTAAAGCAAAGAATCTATTTAAAGTAGCATTATTTACAGAAAATCCTCCTCAAATGAATTCTACTATATCTTGCCCTATTCAAGGTATAGCACTAATTAAATTAGTAATAACTGTAGCTCCTCATAATGACATTTGACCATAAGGTAAAACATAACCCAAGAAACCTGTACCCATCATTACAATAAGTATTATTGAACCTATTACTCATGTTAATGTTCTAGGTGCTCTATATGATCCGTAATATAGACCTCTTCCTATATGTAAATAAACTAAAAAGAAAAAAGCTGAAGCAGTGTTACTATGTAAATAACGAAGTAATCATCCATTATTTACATCACGCATAATATGTTCTACAGAATTGAATGCTTCTGCTACACTAGGATTATAATGCATAGCTAAAGTTATACCTGTTATTATTTGTATTACTAAACAAACTGCTAATAATGAACCAAAATTTCATAAATAACTTATATTACTTGGTTGAGGATTATCGATTAAATACGCATTAACCAATTTTAATAGAGGATGACTTTTTAATATTCTCATTGTTTAAATAAAATTTATTTTTATATTAAATACTTATATAAAATATATCTTATATACAGATTTAGTCTATTAAATTATTATCACATAATAATTTAATAAGTATTTTTATTTATTATATAAATGTTTTTTACAAATATATGCTGCATAATTTGCAAGTTTTATAAAATTTTTTTAACTATTTTTGTATAATTGTTTATACCTAATAAAACTATAATAGAAGTTGCTGTTATAATATTTACTATATCAAAAAAAATTGAAATAAAAGTAAATATAGATAAATAAAAACAAATACCTATTAAAATATAAAGAGCATAATCTGTAACTACTCCTTTACTTAAACTAGATATGTTTTTACTTGTTTTAGTTAAAATAACACCTAAACCAAAAGGACCAACTCATTCTATACTTCCCTTATCTAATACTTTTGTTGTTTGACCTCCTAAATCTAAAATAGTATTAACTATAAATTTATTATAAAAATATTCAATCAAAAAACGTTGATTAAAGAAACCAAATACATAATATCCTAATTTAGATAATTTAAAATCTGTTATAGAACTAGGAATAAATTCAGGATATGTCATAGCTATTATTGAAAAGAATATTGTAAATATTAAAGGAAGTAATTTAAATAAAGTAGGTACAGCAAATTCAGTGTCTATTAATATTTCGTGTATAGGGTGTATAAATATACTATTATCAGAAAAGAATCCTGAACCTAAACCAATAAAAATATCTTTAGTTATAAATCCAAAATATATAGAAAATATAGCTAATATAACTAAAGGTAAGCTTAAAAAATTATCACCTTCATGAGCTTTTTTATAATAATTTATAGGTCCATTAGGATTAGCTAAAAATGTCAAGTATATAACTTTAACCGAATATAATGTGGTAAATATTGCACCAATTGTAGCAATAAAGTAAACATTTATACTACTAAATTGATATTGACCATAAGCAGATTCTAAGATAAAATCTTTACTAAAAAATCCAGTCATAAATGGGAAAGCTACTAAACTAAGACTAGCTATTAATATAACTGTATATGTTAAAGGTAAAAATGAAACTAATCCTCCGTATCTTCTTAAATCCTGATTGTCAAACACAGCATGTATTACAGCACCAGCTCCTAAAAATAATAATCCTTTATAAAAGGCGTGATTAATCAAATGGAATATAGCAATATTATAAGAAGATAAACCTATAGCTATAACCATCATACCTAATTGACTCATAGTAGAATAAGCAATAATTTTTTTAATATCTTGTTGAAATAATCCTATGAGAGAACTAAATACTGTAGTTACAGCTCCTAATCATAGACATATCAATAAAACTGTTGAACTATATTCAATTAAAGGTGATGAACGTATTAATAAATATACACCTGCGGTAACCATTGTAGCCGCGTGAATTAATGCAGATACAGGAGTAGGACCTTCCATAGCCATGGGTAATCAAATATGAAGTCCAACCTGAGAACTTTTAGCCATAGCTCCTATTAATAAACATATTCCTATAATAGTTATTACATTTTCATTCACATAAGGAGTTAAAGAAAATACTGTACTATAATCTAAGTTACCTAAAGATCATAATATTACAAACATTCCTATTGTTAAAAAACAATCTCCAACTCTGTTAGTTAAAAATGCAGATAATGAACTCTGGTTAGCCGCAATTCTAGTAAATCAAAAACTAACTAAAAGGTAAGAACATACTCCTACACCTTCTCATCCTACAAACATTAAAAGGTAATTATTTCCTGTTACTAATATGATCATCATAAAAGTAAATAAACTTAAATAACTAAAAAATCTTTGATTGTGAGGATCATGACTCATATATCCAATAGAATAAAAATGAACTAAGGAGCTAATTATCAGTACAGGAATTAACATTGAGACAGTTAAACTATCAAACTGGAAATTTCATATCATATTGAAAGATTCACTATCTAATCATTTAAATAAGTTTATTGATACAGGGTTATTACTGAATCCTATTTCAATAAAAGCTATAATAGCTAATACTGTTGTTAACATAACGCAAATACAACTTATAATACGACTACCATTTACTCCAACTTTTCTACCAAAAAGTCCAGATACTATAGATCCTAATAAAGGCAGTATTATAATACTTAAATACATTATCTATATTCTATTGCAATGCTTCCTCTCAATCTATAAAAAGCTACTAAAATAGCCAGACCTATAGCAGATTCTGCTCCAGCTACTACTATAATATATATAGCATATGTTTGCCCTATTATATCATCAAGATTAATAGAACTAATAAGTATTAGAAATGTTATAGATAATAGCATTATTTCTATAGAAATAAGCATTAATATAATATTTTTTCTATTAAGTACAAACCCTAAAATCCCTATTAAAAAAAGTATTAAAGTTAAATTCATATATTAATTAAATATTTAATCAAATAATTCTAAACATACTTAGCTTACATATTGTAGCTGTAATAAAGGTATTATAGATTCGAACTATAATTGTGATGGCCGTAACATCATGTTTTACCTTTAAACTAATACCCTTTTTATCTGATAACTTTTATCAGATAAATACGCTAATTATACAACTTTAAGCATTATATAATCAATGAACAAATTTGTCTATATTTACAGATTCTATAACTATAGGCATTGAACTATGTAAAATACCACATATTTCTGAACATTGACCGTAGAATACACCTTCTCTGTTAATGAAAACTGAAACTTGGTTAAGTCTACCTGGATATGCATCAGTTTTTATACCTAAAGAAGGACAAGCAAATGAATGAATAACGTCTCCAGAAGTTACAACAAATCTGATATGTGTTAATTCAGGAACTATAACTCTATTATCTACTTCTAACATTCTTAGTCCACCTTCTTCTAAATCTGATTCAGGTACTATATATGAATCAAATTCAATGAATTCTTCGTTAGAATCTATGAAATCAGGATATTGATAACTTCAATATCATTGATGTCCTTCAGCTATTACTGTCATAGAAGGGTCATTTACTTCATCCATTAAATATAACAATTTAAATGAAGGGAATGCTATTAATATTAATATAATTGCTGGTGTTATAGTTCATATTAATTCTATTAAAGTACCATGATTTAAATACTTATGTGATATTGGTGCTTTTGTTGCAACAAAGTTTTTTACTAAAGAGAAAAGTACTCATCCTACACTAAATAAAATTAATACTAAATAATACATGATATTGTCATGTAATTCTACTAATCCTTCCATTTGTGGAGTAGCGCTATCTTGGAAATAAATACCTCAAGCTTCAGGAGCGTCTAAAAAAAATGTATTAAAAAAATTTTTCATATTAAAAATAAATAATTAAATTTCTAACTTAGATAGAATTGTTTTTGTTAGTAAAACTAACGTCCCTTCCCGCCTTATCCCTTCTTCTTTTAATTAAATAATGATTATACTTATTAAGCTACGTATAATAAAAGTAATGACATCATTAAAGCAAATAATGCAGTAGCTTCTGAGAAAGCAAATCCTAATATAGAGTAAGTGAATAATTGGTTTTTTAATGAAGGGTTTCTAGCTACACCTAGGATTAAACATCCAAACACTACACCTATACCTACTCCTGCTCCAGCTACACCTACTGTTGCTAATCCTGCTCCTAATATTTTTGATGATTGTAACATATTTTATTTTATAATAATAATAAAAATAAATCTCGTAAGTTGTTATACTTTATATTAGAAATATTGATTTCACAAAATAATAAAAATGCAATGTTTAAATTTATACATTTATTTATTTTCAATAAATGTATTTATAAATTTTTTAGATTTATAAAAATAATTATAAGATTGTCTGCTTTCTATTTTTAAGGCATTTTTACCTAATTCAAATACAAAACCTGCTGTTATTATACCTATAAATATTAGTACTATTATCAGACCATATATTCCATTTTCATAACCACTAAGACCAAATGGATATATTACTAATATTTCTAAATCTAATAATAAATATACTAAAGCAAAAATGAAGAACTTAATTCCAAATTGTGTTCTATTTTGTCCCAAAAAACTATGAAAACCACATTCGAATATACTATATTTTTCTTGGTAAGGGTTATGAGGTGCTAATAAAAAATTAAGAACTAGAAAAAGTAAAGCTAGTACTGATACAAGAATAAATAAAAAAGTTATACTACTCATTTAAGAATTAAATAAAATTTGTACCAATATGGTACCCATGCTTAGTCATTCTTTGTTTATAAATATAAATAATAAAATAACTAATGTTATAATAGATATAACAAAAGCTATTGGACTTGAGATAGCTATATTATTATAATTGAATTCTACATTACTTATAATTTTGTTATTATTATCTAATATGTTTCCTTGTAGAACTAAATTTGTTAATAAAGTATTAACTTTATAAATAGGTTTTGAAAAAAATATTTCTTTTATTATACCTAAGTAGTATACACCTCCTATTACACTAGTTAATATAGCAACTAAAGATAATAAAATTAACCCTTTATCTAAGGCTGCACTTAATACCATCTGTTTACCAAAGAATCCTACTAAAGGTGGAACACCTACAAATGAAAATATAGTTATAGCTAAACTAATAGCTAATAAAGGATTTATATAAAAATATCCTTTTAATTGGCTTACTAACTGTATAGGAGAATTAGTTTTATCTACTAATTGTTCAAGTTCTTTGTTTTTACTTGTATAACAATATAAAGAGAAACCTATAGCAATTAGTATTACAAAAGCATTTAAGTTACTGATTGTATACTGTGTTAAATAGAAAAGGAATGCTTGAGTAGACTCAATACTAGAAATTCCTAAAGCTAAAAGCATAAATCCTATATGAGAAATAGTACTATAAGCAAATAATCTTTTAATTCTAAATTGAGTTAAACCTACAACAGTACCAATTATTAATGAAAATAAAGAACTCATTAATAAAACAAATGTTCAGTTCATTTCTGTAGTTTGATCAGAAAAACTATTACTAGTATAATATACTAATTGGAGTAATAAAATTAATATAGAAATTTTAGCAATTAAAGTTACAAAAGTTGTTACTATTGTAGGAATAGCGTCGTAAACATCTGGCGTTCAAAAATGAAATGGAGCTGCTCCTATTTTAAATAAAAACCCTATGGTAAAAAGAACTAAAGAGCTGTTAATATAATAAGGTTTATAGAATACATCTGAGCCAGCTTCACTAATACTAGTAATGATAAATAAGTTATCTAAATTAGTACTTCCCATATTACTATATAGTAATGCTGTACCTAATAAAATGAAACAAGAGGCTAATCCTCCTAATAAAAAGTAAATTAAACCACCAGTAGTTGCTAATTCAGAGTTTCTATACACAGAACTTAACAAATACAAACCATAACTTTGTAATTCAATAGCTAAGAAAATAGTAATTAAATCATTACTTGACACTAAAAAGATTGCACCTGTTACTATGAATAAAATAAGTAAAGGATATTCAACTATTTTAAATTGTTCTCCCATTTTATTTATTATCTTTGTATTATAATAAATAAATTTATTTATTAATAAATCTTTTAAAGATGAATATTCATCTACTCATACTTTTCTAGAGTAAAAACTAGTTAATATTAATATTAATAAACTAGTTAAAAATATAAATATATGAAATATTTGTGATAAATTTGAAATTAATAATAAACCTCCATGTAGCCCTATACCTTTAGAAGTTACAGTTAAAGAAGCTATATCATTTATTATACAATAAGTTAAAATAATCATGGCTATTCTATTATATAGAATAGATATGTCACGTCTTATATTGACGGCATTTGAAAGTAAAAGAGTTATAATTGAGATTATCAGCATTTTTAAGATATTAAAAATCAACCTTAATTAGTATAAGGTGAAGCTTTGAAAGAGAATTGAACTCTTATTATAGACATATGAGATCTAAGTTTTAACCGATTAAACTATCAAAGCTTGGAAATATATTTATATTAATATAAATAGGTATATATGGCTTTGATTTTAGCTTGTGTTAAAAATCTTTATATCTACCTTTGTTCATTCCCACTTTTATTTGGTTAATTTTATTAAGTCCGTTAAAAGTTAAGTGAATTTTTGATTTTATCATTTCAGCTATTTTACAAAAATCTTTAAAATCTCTATGTTTAATACCGAGTATAGAATATTCATTAAAAAAAGGTAATATATTTTCATATATATTTACAAAAGATTGACATTTATATTCGGTATAATTTTTATAAGAATAAGTTTGACCGCATTTGAAGAAATCTATAAAACTTTTTAATAAAAATTCGTCACGAACGTGTTGAGTAATTACAAAAACTAAAGATACATAATTATTTGTTGTTTGTAATTTAGGTTTTCTTATAGAAACTTTAAAACAACCATCACCTGAGACAAACCCAGCCATTCAATAAGGATTTAGTTTTAAAATACTATTTGGTAAAGCTAAAGCTGTTTTTAAGTAAGGTATAGTTTTAGGAAAAGCTTCTATTAATAAAGGTGTTAATCCTCTATTAAGTGAAGCTCTAATGTTAATTATATCTTGTAAACCATCTGGAGTTAAATGTCCTCCTTGTTTCATTATTAAAATAGCTTGTTTAAATAATAAATAATCATAATATTTTTTAGTATTTAAATAATATTTATCAAAATGAGGTAATACTTTAGTAATTATTTGATTTAAAGAACTCACCGTAAAATCACAACATTCATTTCTCTCTTTACTTATTCTTCCTACGTGATCAAAATAATCCTTAATAAGATATAAAAGATTTTTATCTCTAGCATGAAGATTAATTGTAAAATTAGCTTCTATCAATCAACCTAATTTATATCTATCTGATTTACGAACTGCTATAATAAAAGAACCTTCAGCATCTGTAAAACCTGTAATTCAATTAGGATCTAATTTGTAATTTAAATTTTTCATTTTATGTAATTAATTAATGCGTGAGCTATAAAAAGAGACTATTTCTCTCTTTGGGTAAATGCCCGGACTTGAACCGGGAACCAACTACACCACAAATAGTCACTCTACCTATTGAGTTACAATTACCTTTTTTACGCTAAGGTGATTCGAACACCTACTTCTAGATACCAAAAATCTATGTCTTACCTATTAGACGATAGCGTATATTATACTATATTAAATAGTATAAAAATAAATATTGTATCTATATATTTAATTAAACATTATTTTTAAGAATATATTTTATAGCTTGCTCCAATTATTACTAAGGACGAAGCCCCATATAATTAATCATTTACAAATAGAAAAACATTTATTATTTATTTTAAATTTAAACTAATGTTTTCATAGTTTACTTTTAGCAGAATATTTTAAAGTTTTTTTGCTAATATTAAAATATTTAGATGCTTCTTTAATATTTCTAAATTCATGAAGAATGAATTTTTTATCTTTAATGCTTTTATCAAATATATCTATTTTTTAAGTCTGTTTATACAGGTAGCAAGACTTGAACTTGCATGGTTATTCACCCTTCCGGCCTAAACGAAATCTGTCTTCCATTCCAGCACACCTGCTTATAATAAATATATTATAAATTTAACTAAATAATATAATATCGTAATATTTAGAACTTGCAGGAATTGAACCTACATTTTAATGATTAAAAGTCATACGCATTGACCATTATACTAAAGTTCCTTGCCCGAGGTAAGACTTGAACTTACAACAAAAATAGCTTCAATATTTCACTCTACCTATTGAGTTACCCGAGCTTTTTATAAAATAAATATTTTTCTATTATACTAAATTATATCATTTTATATCTATAGTTAATTATAATTATATATTTAAAAGAATCATTTATTATTTTATTACAGATTGCAAGATTTGAACTTGCCTTATTTATATATGTATATAAATGTATTCCTTATTCTTATCTGTTATAATAAATAATTATATTTATTACATTCTAATTTTTAGAACTTCATGAAGGTAAATATCTATCTTTAGTTAACACATTAAAAGCGTTACGTGAACAGCATATATTGTAATTTAAATTACATAAAACCAACATGTAACAAGACAATCTAAAATCTATAGGACTAATTATATGTGATTTTTGACTACTACCTCTTACAATTTGAACTTTTTCATTTCCAATTGCAGTAAATATATCTCTCACATGTGCATAACTTCCCTCTTTTAATATGTATATAGTATTTTTATTATGTTTTCAAAAATCATAGTTAGGATTTCTTAAAAACCTCTCCATAAAGAATATTAGCCCCATTTCAATATGTAATACTTTAGAAGGTTCTTCAATTTTAGTTGCCTCGAATTTAAATTCTTCATCCAGTATTATGGTAACTATATATAAAGTATCTATATTAACATAAGTTAATAATTTAGATATGTTATTTAAGTTGTTTTTAATTGTAGAATTAACAATAACCATTTTAGTTATTCAATTAGTGAAACCTAATTTAGTGTAATTGTTATTTATAGTTAAAGCAAAAACAATATCTTTATTTGTTATTATTATATTGTACTTGCTTCGCTTTGTTTATGTATTTTGTCATCATAGTTGTTTATTAAATATTATTAAGAAAGAGCCTGTCATTTGCTCTACACGCAATATAAAGTTTATATTGGAAGAAAAATTGGAACTTACATCCAAATCTATCAAATAAATTGATTGTAATATTATTTATACTATTTTTCTTTGTGGACTATAATTGTTATGTAAACAATATATAATCCAAATTTTATGTTATTTATTTAAGCTGTAGATAAATTAATCTGAATTAATTCTAATTCGTTTAGAATTTCCCTAAAACTTTCTATAAAAAACCAAATTTCTTTGTTATAATTAGTTACAGGGGTATATTTATTGTAAGTATTAAATCAGTTGATTTTATTATAATTAATTGTATTATATTTATTTATATAGTAACTATTCTTTAGTTGTTCATCTAATGAATAATAAGTATTAGAATTATTATTTTTAAATAATTCTAATCAAACGTTAATAATATTACTTGAATTTATTGTTAAATTATTTTGTTCAACCTCCGATAATTCTATTGTAAGATCTATTTGATCTAAATAATCTATAGTTTCAGGGTTTAGAGATATTATATCTAATTTATTTAATATATCAAATGTAAATAATATAACTGTTATACTATAAAGTATAAATATCAAAATAAAGGATAATTTATCCTTTATAAATAATTTTATTGTTATAAATAACATTATACTAGATATAATTGTATAATAAAGTGTTATGTAAGTTAAAATATATTTCATATTGGTTAATTTATTAAATTTAAAAAAGAGCCTAATATACTCTACATTAATAGATTTAAATTTAATAAATTATACTCGTCTTAAAATAGAATTTAAATGAAATTTATTTATTATTTTATAAATAATACAAATTTTATCAATAGTTTAATTAACCACCATTCTTACGATTTAAAAATCATAGTAGAGTTTTTTTAAAAAGAACTATTTCATATTTTTTTTCTGAATATTTGTTTTTTAGTAAATTTAAATACTTACTGTCTGGTTTTCATTTATTTTTAAAGTCTTTATAATTTTCATAGTTACTATTATACTGTTCAAGAAAAATTCAATGACATTTACGTCTAAACTTATCTTTAAGTTGATAATCATTATCAATAATAAAATTTCTAGGTCTTTTAAGATAAGTAATATCATTAAATAATTTATTGTTTATATAATCATTAAAAAAATATAGACCTGATAAAGAATATAGATTTAAAAATATAATACTTCATATTTCACTTAATAAAGATCTAATAATAAAACCTATAATAAATATAATTAATATTTTTGTAAAAATAAAAAAAGATTTTTTTATATAAAATTTAAAATTTTTAATCATAGTTCGGAATTAATAATAAAAAAGAAACAATTATTTTCTAGGTATATTCATAGTTTTATTCCTAATTATACCTATTTCATTTAATTCAGTTTGAGATAAAGTATCACTTAGTCTTCTAATATTTTTGGGAGATATTTTTGATTGTTTAGTTTCAAAAGGATCCGTTTTTAATAAGTCATCAATTTCTTTAGATAAATCCTTTTTTGTGATTTTAGCTATTTCCTTTCATATCTTTGTTTTAGGATCAAAATTAGCTTTGAATTCTTCATAGCTATCATAATTTTTACGTTCTTTCTCTAAAACATTTCAAAAGAATTTACGTTTAGCTATATCATGATATTTATTGTATAAAGATCCAATATTATTTGATTTATTAAAAAATTTACCTAAATGTAATTTTTCTTTTATATTAGAAGAATAGATACTAGTCTCAGAAGAAGATATAGAAAAATGTGATCTAAGTAAATTCGAATTTTCCAAGTCTCTATCTATATTATCTTTTAGATTACTTAACCCTAGATTAGGTTCAGATTTTGTAGAATAGATACTTTTAGGAAGACCAGTACCTTCTTCAACAAATTTATCTATATTAGATTTTTCTTCTATTTTAGCCATATCTATGTAATTAGGATTACATTTTGATATTCTAAGGCTACTTTGGTCTTCTTCATCAAAACTAAATAAAGTATTTACAGTGGGAGTACTATGTATATTTTTTGTTTTAGTTATTTCAGAATTCATCTGAAAATAAGGATTAACAGAACGAGATTCTCTTGGTAAAGAATGGTTAAAGCTGGTATTATTTATTTTATGCTGTTCAGTAATTTTAGTTAACGGATAACTAAAATTAACTTTGTTATTTGAGGGCTGTTCTATTGAATAATATTTATTGTATGTAGTCTCTAAAGAGTAATTTCTTGAGTTATTATTATATTCATTTTCAGAATTTTGTAAAGATTTATCTAGCTCTCTATAATGATGTAATTCTCCCTCTTTAATGTAATATTCCCGATTAAATTCTATATTACCAGAAATTTTACTTGATTTAGGGTTATTAAGATAATGAATACCTATATTTTTATTTGTATAAAAGTAAATAAAAGGTTTTACAAATAAAAATTGTAAAATGGAAACTATGAAATCTAAAGATTTAATAATAAATCCTGGTATAATATTTATATTATATAAAGAAAATAATTCGTTAATAAAAACAATAAAGGCTGAAAAGAAGGAATAATATAAAATAGAGATGTAATTAGAATAATCAATAAAAACATTAATATCAAAATAGTTATTTATTGAATATCTAGAAATTATTCCTACAATAAATATAATAATAACTTTGCTTAAGTTAACAGGTTTTAAAAAAGAAGTGAGTAATTTTTTCATATTTTCATTATTATAATTTTTTTAAAAAGGATCGGAATATTTATCCTAATTTAGTTTAATAAACTATAAAATATATAATTTTTAATTAATTAGCTGTTATTTTTATTCTCATTTAATTCATTTAAACGATCTTGATTTCTATAACGTTGTCTTCTAATTTCTCTAGAATCATAAACCCTAGGTCTATTATTAGAATCTAATCCTGGTTGTTGTCAAGGATTTTTAGTCTTAATTAAATCTTTAATTTCATTGCTAATATCGGTTTTAATTTCCTTTGTAATTTGTTTAAATACAGGCGTATTTTTATCTCAAGCTGCTTTAAAATCTGGATATGAATTAAAATTATCCCTATTTTTTTCTCATATATGTCAATAAAATTTACGTTTACTAATATCTTTATATTTCAAGTAAATAGTTTCAACATCTTTTTCTTCTGTAAATTTCGAAATAGCATATTTAAACCCTAATTTTATTTTACCTTTAATTCCTGATTTATGTAAATTAAATTCTTCACTAGAAAAGGTGATATCACTAAAAGTCATATCCGGCCTTGAGGGTTCTTTTATTTTAATTTCATTATGATTTAAAGGATTTGTATTGTTATAATTAAAATTAGTTTGAGGATAATTTACTACAGCACCTGTAGTAGAATTTGAAGAAGTAGAATTTTCAGAAATATCACCTCAAGGGCTAAAATTTTTAGGTTTACTTTCATAATTAACCATAGGTGGTTGTTCAATAGAATTGAATTTATTAGGGTATGAATTATATATAGGTTTTCCATCTAACTCATATAAATTACTATTATTTTTAAAAGAATTTGAGATATATGAATTATCAAGTTCATGTATAGATTTTGAATCAGCTTCATGTATAATATCTAAATTTTTGGGTTTATTAGTAAAGCTAGTTAAATCTGTAGTACTAGTAGCTTGATCAATATAACGATTAGAATTACTAGAACTCCCTGAACTTATTATAGCTTTACCTTTACCTTTATAATCCTTTTTATACATAGTTAATGAATCAGTTGAAATATCATCAAAAGTTTTTTCAAAAATTTCTGAAGAAATTAATTGAATATATTCATATTTTTCTTTAAATAATTCACTTAAAGAAATATATTTAACAAAATTAAACATATATAGTATATTAGGTATATTAATACTCAAAACTGAGAATATTGTAATATATAAGCTAAAACATGTTAGATTAAAATACTCATTAAATAGATATCTAGATAAAAATCCTAAGATAAATATAATTAGTATTTTACCTGAATTTTTTTTTAAAGTAAGTTTTCAATTGAAAGTTTTTGGCATTTTTATTTTTAGAAAGAATTAAAAAAGAAGCATAACTCTTCTAGTTAAATTTTGGGATAAATTTTAATCTTATAAAAGATAAAATTAAACTTATAAAAATGAAGCAAATATTTCTGTAAATGGAAATATTCTTCTGATAGAAAAAGGGACGATTTGAACATCCTAATTAACCTTGTTATTATAATGAATCCTATCATTATAATATACTTTTTCTTTTACATTATATCACTATAAGATCTAAACTTTAGGATTTTACACCTGCCATTTTCATTATTATTATTTTAGAAATCTTTACAAATTTTGGAGATACCAGGAATTGAACCCAGATGTTTAACTTGCGAAATCAACATTCTACCTAATTGAATTATACCCCCTTATATAAATATTTTTTAATGATATAATATCCATGACCTTTATAAAATCCCTTCTTAGTTAAACATTCAGAAATATAAGAATAATGTACATCCACAAATAATGCCGCTCTTCTAATTGAAGGAAAAGAAATTATTTTTTCAGTATCAATATTTTTTACAAGTACAGCTAAAGATTTACAATTAGAATAAGCATTTAGCTTATCTCCTAAAAAAGGCAAACCTTTTTTAGCCATACGTATTTTTTCTTTAGTTTTTTTACTATGTTTGAAGCCTAAAATAGATCCAGCTACTTTTAAAGTATTATATTTCAAATCTAAAGTATCTAAATAAAACTGTTCTCTTTCTATTATATCTTTAATATTACATAATTCTAGAATATCTAATTTAAAATTTGTATAATCATATTTTAGTAAAGCTTTATAAATTAAACTATTATTTCTTTTTAGTTCGGATTTTAAATAATATTTATTAAAATAATCTTTCAATCTTCTTGCTAAATTAACAGAAGACCCTATATATTTTTTATTCGAAATTATATTAGTTCATAGATAAATACCACTTTTATTTTTTAAATCTTTATATATTAATTTCCTGTTAATATAAGGATTGCTATAAGAATAAATTGGTTTCATGATCATATGGATAAATTATATAAAAATAGTACATATTTACTATATCCGAGAAGTGACTTGAACACTTACGGGCTATTCCCAGGTTATCTTAAGTAACCACTGTCTACCATTCCAGCACTCGGACTTTATTATGAAAATAATAAAAAACTTATCCAAATAGTTTGTTGTGTTTGCCAATTTCACCATTTGGACTAAACTAATCTAGTGTTTAGGGCTAAAGTGACTTGAACACTTATTTTTACTGTTATGAGCAGCATGCTTTACCGATTAAGCTATAACCCTTAAATAACGCGGTTACAGGACTTGCACCTATATCTTTCGGGCATGAACCGAATGTGTTTCTATTACACTAATCCGCTTAGACTAGGCAGGATTCGAACCTGCGATGGTAGCATTGAAAGAGCTATGTCGTAACCACTTGACTACTAATCCTATTAAGCCCAATGCAAGTATCGCACTTGCTTCTATTGATTACAAAACAATTGCATTACTTTTATGCTAATCAGGCATATGTTGATATATGTTTACATAGTAAATTATAAAATTAGTACTTTATTCTTAAAAATCTCTAGATTCGTACAGATAAAGCCTATAAGTTCGTAATATTATATTACGTATATTTAAGAAATATCTTAAGATAAGTTTCGTGCCTATATGCTTTCAGCACTTATCTTTAACCAACTTAGCTTTCCTGCCGTGCTTATGCTATACATTTATCTTAGTGAAAGAAACATCCTATACATAAAAAATGCATATATAAATATATAAATATACTTATATTTAATATTAAGGCACATAAACAACAGGTAAACCATAGGTTAGTAACTATTATTTAACTAAAGTTAAACACTTATTGTTCCTTGCGTACAAAAGTTAGTTCTTATTTTATTCTAATTCCCTCTAGAAGATAGAAACCATACTGTCTCACGACGTATTTAACCCAGCTCATGTAACTTTTTAATCGACGAACAGTCGCACCCTACATAGTTCCTGCATCCATGAGGATAAGTTAAGCCGACATCGAGGTGCCAAACCGCGCACTCATTTTGTACACTCTTGCGCAAATTAGCCTGTTCTATTTGTTATCATATAATTATATTTCCATTTTTTTCAAAATGGTTCAGACTATGTCTTCATTTTTATTATATTCGTATTTTAGTTTTATCCTTTATTTACCGCTTATTCAACCTTTTACTGCAAACGCTCCTATACGACGTTTTGATTTAGTAGATGAATAAGCAAGATTTGATTGTGAATTTCCTCTAAATAATACAGAAGTTAAACCTTTGAAAGAAGAATCTATATTTTTTAATCCCCCTTTTCATTTTAAAGAAGAGATAGATCTATCAGCTCTATAACGTTTAGTTAATCTACCTTTAATTTCTAATCTTATACCTCCCATGTTTTTGTAACCAATGGAATTATAGATTGTACTATGTATTTCTTTGTTTAGAGTTGTTTTATGTATATCGCTTATTAATTGATTTAAATTATTTTTATTAATATTAGATATAACTTTTAAATCTTTATATTTATCTAAAAATAAATCTGTATTATTTTGACCTTTTATTTGAGTCCTTTCTTTTATTAAATTTATTTTGGGTAAATATGCTCTATTTAATATACTAAACATACTTTTCATATAATTCATTTTATTTTTTTTTAATTTTAAACTTAAAGCATTAGTGAAAAGATCTGTATGGTATGCAATAGATTTAAGATTTATAATATTATATTCTATTTTTTTTTCAATTATTTTTGTTAAAATATTGCTTAATTTAGGTAATAATACTTGTTTATTAAATTTATATTGATTAAGAGAATACATTAAATCATATTTTCTTATTAATTTTAAGTATGTTTTTCAATATTTATTAATAATTACACTTCATGTTTTTTTTAGATAAAGATTTTTTAAAGTTATAAATTGATTTAAATATTTTAATTTATATGTTAAGAAATTTCTTTTTGATACTTTTTCTGATATAAAAAAATATTTACTTTTATGTTGATTTAAAATTTCGTATATTTTTTTAATATTATTTTTATATAAAAGTAAATAACGATTTATTAGGTTTTTACTTACTTTCTTATTAATCTTTAAATATTTTTTTTTTAATATTTTCTTTTCTCTATTAACAACATATAAAGTTATAACTGCTTTATTATGTGTGTGTTTAATTTCAGTATTACTTACGTATATTCTTCTTAAAAAATTACGTCTTCTTCTTAATAATATAAATTTTTTAGAACCTATAAAATTATGATCTTTAAAATATAAATTAAAATAACTTTGTATTATCTTATTAATATTTACATCATTTATAGCTATATTTTTTAAATTATTTTTATTATAAAAATAAACAATATTTTTCCATTCTTTAGAAAATGAAGGTAAATATTTAGTTTTCCCTATATCACCTATTTTATTGTTTAAATATATAGTTTTATAATTGTTATTTAAATTGTGATTAAATATTTTCATATTAGTTATCTTTTTTTTTCTTTTATGGTTTTTCTTAAAATACTTATAATAAAAATGTTGGGTAGTATTAAAAGGATTATTGTCAATGCATAAGACTCACCTTATAGTCGTTGAACGTTTTTATCTTAAATTTATGCTAAGATAAACTTCGCTTCAAGTTTACTAATAGTAGCTATTCTTGAAATTTACCCAATTTATATTAATAATTTAGTTAAAAATATTAAAGGACAAACATCCCTAGCGTAGCTTTTCCAATAATCCAAGATCTTTCCTTATTGCATCTTGTGATCCTATGCCCTGCTTACGCAACTGTAAGATTTGTAGATAATCAAACAGTAAGGCAGGATTTAGCCGTTGAGCTTTTTTGATATTCAAAACATTGCTATTAAAAATTAATAGCTTAAAAATATTAGAATTACTTCATAATATTTTTATATATCTCTAATTTCTGTATAGTAAAAATCCTACCTAAATTTATACATAGTTATAATAAATATAAATATGTATAATTGTATATGATTAATAATAGCTAAACTATTAAAAATAGCAAACATAATAATTAAAAATATTAGACACTCCTGTTTACTCTTTACAGGGTCTGTGCCCCACATAAACTGTCCCCTAGCGATAGTTCCTTCCCAAAGGGTACATACTATTATAATAGTATGTTGAATTAGGCTGGTCTACTAAAATAAGGTTATAAAAACATAATTTATTAAATTAGCTCAGTAAAGCCAAATAAATTATATCTTACTTATAATCCTAGACCTATTCATTCATATGAAAGGAAAATAAAGGATTCTCATTGTTATATTATCTATTACCTTATAATCTGAAAATTACCTAACATAATCTATAATTAGTGACAGTAAAGCTGCATAGGGTCTTCTCGTCTAACTAGAGGTAAGCTGTATCTGCACAGCTATTCCAATTTCACTGAGTCAATCATAGAGACAGCTGTTGTATCGTTACACCATTCATGCAAGACCGCATTTAACGGCCAAGGCATTTCGCTACCTTAGGACCCTCACGTTAAGGCCGCCTTTAACCGGGGTTTCCGTTGACACCTAATAGTAATATATTAAGTTATCTCTGTTAACCAGCCGGCACCGGGCAGATATCACACTTTATACTTAGATTTTTTAATCTTTCAGCAAAGTGCTGTGTTTTAATTAAACAGTCGTACAACATTATTTTATGCTTCTTCCTTTTTACTTGATATTAATCAAGAATAATGAGCTCTCCTTATCCCGAAGTTACGGTAGTCAATTTGCCGAGTTCCTTTATGATTGTTAGCTCATTTACACCTTCGTATTCTCTACTAGCTTACTTGTTTCAGTTTCTAGGTACGGTTATTTTTCATTTATTTATAAAAATAAATAAATATATTTATTACTTTTCTAGTACATTTTACACTAAAATGTTGTCCTTAATAAAAAAGATTTTCTCATCGTTTAAATCTTTAGATTATAAACTTAGAGGCCGTTACTTAAATATATCCATAAGCTTAAGGTGGAAAAAAATTTCTTTTAGTTACTCATGTCACCATTATCACTTGAGTTAAATTATCATTCTATTTAAAAAATAAAACTCCTATTTTAACCCAACGTTCTGCTACCCCATTACATTATACTAAAATTATTATTATAATTTGTTATGGACAAGGTTTCGGTATATTGTTTAGATCCGTTATATTTTCGATGCTTTTATAACTTAACAAGCGCTCTGTTACGAGGTCATAAAATTATGGCTGCTTCTAAGCCTATCTCCTTGTCGACTTTAATAAAAACTTTCTTAATTTCACTCAACTAATAATTTAGGAACCTTAACTCTTGTTCTGGGCTGTTTCCCTTTTGACATACAACCTTATCATTCTATGTCTGATCATTCAAGATTTATCTTTGCCATTCCGAGTCTGCATACTCACTGATAAAACCTTCATGGTTCCCCAATTTGTACAAAATAAAACGTATACACGCCTTGTCTGAGATTAAATTATGTACCTGCTAAGATATTTACTTGAATTATCTACTATTATAGATTTCGCAGAAAACCAGCTATCCTGGTCAGTATTGTCTTTCACTATACCTACCACAATTCTTCGGAGATTTTTGCTACAATCACCCGTTCGGACTTTTATAATCCTGATCATGGTAAAATCACCAGGCTTCGGGTCTAACTTTAGACACTATTTTGTTATTTTAACGTTCGGTTTAACTACGCATAAGCTCGCATCTAATGTTAACTTGGTGACCCATTATGCAAAAGGTACGTTCTTTTTTTCGAACTGCTTATAAAACTACTATTTTTATTTTGTTCCCTCATGGTACTTTTCACTATCGCTTATGTATTATATTTAGCCTTTGAGGAAGGTTCCCCATTAAATTAAAACAGATTTAATCCGTTCTACTTTATAGGCTACTCTAATTTCACTCACGCTACTAATAGAATCTCTTTTGATTTCTTTTCCTGAAGTTACTAAGATATTTCAATTCACTTCGTTTATTATTAGATTTCTCTTAGAGTTTATATATTTATAAGATTATTTATCTTATCTATATAAATAATTCTCTTTAATACATAGCTTAAATTCCATAATAGTTTCTTTATATACTTATATTTTTATATGAAATAATTATATATCTATTTTTTACATACTCATAGAGTATATTTCTATTTGTTCTATATAATCGGATTATTATGATTCGAACATAACTATCTCCCGCCCCAAACGAGATGCCTACCCATGCCGGCCCTAATCCGTTTTTATAAGGATAACTATATACTAAATATTAATAAGATAGTCTTTACTTTG